AATCTAGAAAGAATACAGAAATAGAATAAGAGTCCACTTCGAATTCAAATGAAGAAATAATCAAAAATGTTGTTTTGTTTCCAGATATCTCAATTGGTCAAATTTGAAGCAATTTCCTCCTTTCGATGAATGCCCGAAAGAACCGTTTCAAGTAATGAATATTATTCGTATTTCGAGACGAAAGAACTCCGTTTCTATTAAAATATTCAATATTTCAAAAAATGTCGCTGGCTACTCATAGTTCCGGACTAATTGAGATCAATTTCTGAAGAATACTGTGATCAAAAAGGAGTGGCAAAACAAGAGAGAAATTTGATAGTTATTTTTATAAGAAATCCAATCGTTTGGTCATTAAGGAACCCAAAAGAAAGGATAAAAAGAAACGTCGATTGACAAAATACAAAATAAAAGAGAGATAATTTACAAGATATGATCTATCTGTATCTAATGTATCAATTCAAAATATTGGACCTAAAATAAAAAGAGAATTTTTTTTTCTTTATTCCGAAATGTTTTGATATATGAGATGAATCCATTATTTCTATTTGTTACTTGTTTTGTTACTGAATTGAGTTGAGTGGATTTCCATAATACACATAAAAGACCGTTTTTGCGGACAAAAACAGTTTCGTTTTATGGCTGTTCCATATACGTCGACTTTGGCTCGAATGAGCGTTCTGAATAAACTTCAGTTAAGTTATGCTATAGAAAAATCGGATTTTCCCTCCTGATGAGAAAGCATTTATTCTTCAGTTCATTTCAAAATACTTCAATTGGTACACGCAAGAAATAGGCCAATTCGGCAGCTTTTTGTTCAATTTCTCGTGGAGTCAAATTCTCATCAGTACGAGTCAAGGGAATAGCCCCCTGGCCTCTGATTTCCATATAAAGGACACGACGGGCATAAATACCCTCTTTAACTTCTATTCTGATGGACTGAATATCTTTCATAAAGAATCGAAGGAAGATGCGACGATTTTTTCCAGGAAATCCCCAACGAAAAATACACACTATTCCTTCTTTTCTATCGAATCGATCATAACCACTACCTACATTCCACGCAATTGTGCACCACAAATAGGAGCTAATAAAGAGACCTGCGATCCCATAGAAAGACATCACGATCCCTTGTGGAAAAAAAATTATTTGCTGAGACGGAAATAAAGATATCAAATTCCTACCAAGATAACTCGAAGTTCCAACCAATAAGAACCCTAATGAACCTAAAAAAAGGATAAAGGCCCAGCAAAAATTACTTGTTTTTCGAGACCCAGTTATAAGTTCTATCCATATCTGTTCTGATCGCCAACTCATACTAGATCCAGTTGCATTTTATTGGAATTGAGAGAATAACCCAAATGAATTTGACTTTACTCTTTGTGTTTCCGAAGTAACTCTCATCAACTAGCACTATTCTGGTGTGAACCTTTAGGAGTAATTCATCGAATTGGTTAGATCTAAAATAATAACATCCCCTTCATATGATCCCCTATAGATATCTACACACATTTAGATACATTTTTAGATACATTGACTTTCCATTTCAGACATCCGCCGATCTTGATCTATTTGAAAATAGCTATAATTCATTTTCCCATATATCATGTTTCCGCATGCATAAAATAACAGCTCTTTCATTTATGTTCGGAGGAAACCACCCCTTATACCCCATTCCACTAAATAGATATCTGTGTTATGATTCAAGTCTAAGTCTTGAAAAAAAAAATGGATGGTCCCATTGGATCTAAAAAATCTTGTTTTTTTGAATAGGAAGAGATAAAGAAGCCATTGCTATTGCCGGAACTACTAGGCCTACTAAAGGCACCAAAACAGAGGGTAAGTCGAGATTTATCATAGAATGGGTACCTCAATTTTGTTATTCTTATATTTCTATATTTATATTGTTATAAAGATATCTTATAATAATTCTAATTAGTAAGTATATAATTAATAATTAATTAGAATTCGTATATAATTAGACTATAAGTGAGTATATATAATAATTGAGTATATAATAAGTGCAAGGAATGTAGAACTAAATAAATGGACTTATTCATTTCATTTTTCTACATGAAATATATGTATGATAATCCATTTATTATTCTTCTTCTTTTATTATTCTTCTTTTTGTCTTCTATTCTAATTTAAAAGAAAGAGTTTCTTACAAATTTCCGAAAGATTCGTTAGGATCCAATCCAACAGGGATTATTAGAAAAAATAGGGATTCTCAGGAGATATAGAAAGATGCAAGACAAGACTCTATATCTATATTTGAATTATATTATATACATACGTAAGAAGGGAATATTAAATTCGTTTTATTTGCCTTGCCTAATTTCGCGAAAGGAAAAATTCGCTCTTTTATCTTGTTGATAGAGATGTGATGATTACTAATCAGGAATATGGGTAAAAAAAAGATCTCGAGAAAAAAAAGCATTTTCGCAACTTTTGATTCTTTCTACAATTGGATCTTATGTCACCAAAGAAAACTCCATTCTTC